TCACAATAATTCTAAAAAAATTCAGAATTTTCTATTTCATAATCATTCCTAATTTCATTCTAAAAAATAAATAAAGAACCTATATTATGGTATGGGTTCTGTGATTAATCGTTTGCTATGTCAGTATCTATACGTGTGTATTAGATGTATAAAGCCTTTCTTTCTCAAATTTAGTAATTTAGAGGGAGTTTCACTACTAACACAACGTAATTACACCTCGATTCGTTAGAACAGCTTCCATTGAGTCTCTGCACCTATCCTTTTCCTTTGGGTTCTAGTTTGAGAACCACTTGTTTTTTCAAAAAAGGGATTTGGCTCAGGATTGCCCATTTTTCATTCCAGGGTTTCTCTGAATTTGGAAGTTACCACTTAGCAGGTTTCCATACCAAGGCTCAATACAATCAAGTCCGTAGCGTCTACCGATTTCGCCATATCCCCATTGTCCTTTTTTTCTTTGAAACCTGGATTCCTTGTGTAATTTCCTACATCTCTTAGTTTTTTTTTGAATCATTGAATTCATTATTCGACGTAGTCTAGCAGCTCGTCTCTATTCAAGAGACCCCGCTTATTGCAATTCAGAATTGAATTGATTCTACCGTTGATATATTTGCAATTCAATCGGAATCAATATATCCAAAAGTTTTTCTCTCCCCCACCCCCTTCTTTCCTTTTTTAGAATATTCAAAATCATACTATAACGCTTGATATTCATTCTTTTTTTTTTCTAAGTAGAATTTCCAATTTCGAACTAGTTAATAACTAAGATTAATAATTAAGATTTGCCATTTTACAGATTTCCTATATATATTTCTATTTGTTACACTATTTCTGTTATATAAGCCCACTTAGCTCAGAGGTTAGAGCATCGCATTTGTAATGCGAGGGTCATCGGTTCAAATCCGATAGTCGGCTTTTTTCTCTATTGATGTTCCATGAAAAAGAATCCCTTTTTTTTTTCTCCGAATTAAATGGAGAATCCAGAGTCCATTATGTCGTTTCTACCTTACAATTTTGCTAGATACAAAACAGTAAAATAAATAATATATATACAAAAAATTCAGATGTTGATGAAATTCCATTTTTTGTGGTACTTTAGTAGATTTTACTCTGTTTATCCTTTAGTTTAATTCAGTTTTAATTTCGATGTATTCTGTAATGTAAATACAATGAAATTTATTGTGTAAAATGGAATTTCAATAAAAAAAGGAGTCTTCATGTCCCGTTATCGAGGACCTCGTTTAAAAAAAATACGCCGTCTGGGAGCTTTACCAGGACTCACTAGAAAAACGCCTAAATCCGGAAGTAATCTGAAAAAGAAATTCCATTCTGGGAAAAAAGAGCAATATCGTATCCGTCTTCAAGAAAAACAGAAATTGCGTTTTCATTATGGCCTGACAGAACGACAATTACTTAGATATGTACATATCGCTGGAAAAGCAAAAAAGTCAACAGGTCAAGTTTTACTACAATTACTTGAAATGCGTTTGGATAATATTGTTTTTCGATTGGGTATGGCTTCAACCATTCCTGAGGCCCGGCAATTAGTTAATCATAGACATATTTTAGTTAATGGTCGTATAGTTGATATACCAAGTTTTCGTTGCAAACCCCGAGATATTATTACTACGAAGGATAACCAAAGATCAAAACGTCTGGTTCAAAATTCTATTGCTTCATCCGATCCTGGCAAATTGCCAAAGCATTTGACGGTTGATACATTGCAATATAAAGGACTAGTACAAAAAATCCTAGATAGAAAGTGGGTCGGTCTGAAAATAAATGAGTTGTTAGTTGTAGAATATTACTCTCGTCAGACTTGAGCTTAACGCAAAAGGAAAGGTTCATAGAATTTTTTTTCCCCTTCCCCTTTCCCCGAACTAAATCGACCTAAGGCTCTTAATTCGTATTTTCCCATTCACCTAGCAGAAATAGATTAACCTTAGGATCTTTTTTCTTTTTTGTTATATTTTACATACCAAAGTAATTTGCTTAAGAGAATTCTATTAAATAAAGGTATTATTGCTCAAATAAATTGTTATTTGATTTGATACATTGTGATCGGTAACGTTGATGAATTAAGAGAAACGGAAAGAGAGGGATTCGAACCCTCGGTAAACAAAAGTCTACATAGCAGTTCCAATGCTACGCCTTGAACCACTCGGCCATCTCTCCTACATAATCTTATTATGGAAAATAAACTGAGTGAATAGCGAGTTTTCGTATTCCTGCAGTACAGGTACAGCCACAACCGTTCGGGGATTCCATGGCTCTATTGGAAAAATTCTTTTTTTTTATCTAAGTGTAAGGATCCTTTATTTTTTTTTACTAGGAATTCCGCTCCCTCAAAAGTTTTTCTTTGGAGAAAACCCAAATAAAAAGAGAATAGAAGAATCCCTATTATTCCATAAGAAAATAAAGGAACCAAGGAACCCTAGAATTCTATTTGCATAAGGTATGTTACGCCATACAATCTAAATAAAAAGGGTATGGGATAATTAATGACTTTGAAAACGCGAAATAGCTGATGACAGAAGTTGTTGTTGAGAAATAGGAAAGTGGAATGAAATCCAATCTTAGTCAAATATTTCATATCTCTTCTTGTCCAAACAGAAGGAAAAGGAGACAATTTGAGCTGAGTGGAAAATCCATACCTTTCTTATCCATTTAGAGCATATGGAGCGATTTATAAGTTTTTATGTTATTTTGTGATAGAATGAAAAGAATTCTATATAGAATGGATTGGGAATTATGCCTAGATCCCGTATAAATGGAAATTTCATTGATAAGACCTCCTCGATTGTAGCCAATATTTTATTGCAAATAATTCCGACAACCTCAGGGGAAAAAAGGGCATTTACTTATTATAGAGATGGTGCGATTTGACTCTTTTTTTTTTTAGGCCTACCTACATCTCAGTCTTACGAGAAAGAGAGGGGGTTCGCATAGAGAGAACAAAATTAGTAAAGGAAACCCACGCTTGGGGGAGGTGAGGTGAACTAACAATTCCTTCTGTCGTGTATCCTCGATTGATGCGGCCTTAGATGCTTCAATTGTAGATTTGAGTATTGAGCGAAAGGTTACACCTACAGGATAGGTTCTGTATTACAGGCTAATCCTACTCTACTAGGACCAATAGGCAGCATAGGGGAGAAAAGCACTACACCTCGAAATAGGAATCAACAAGAGAAAAACTTTGTTAGAAATTAACCCTTTCCTGATCGGTATCAGGGTTGGGAAGAATGGTTGGGATAGCAAACAACCATCAGGTTTGTACGTTGGATACCCTTATAACCATCAAAGGTCGTTGAAGTGGCTAATTCCTCTAAATAGGAGGCGTTGAGAACAAAGAAATTCCTGGAGCTATCGTTTTCCTCTAGCATTAATAGAATTCATTGGTGTTAAGAAAAACCTCTTGGGGGAAGGTTGGCTAGAGATTTCTTGGAAAAATACCAGCCCCTTTCGGTCCATAATGAGATGGAACTAATTCTATTTTCATTCTATAGATTTTTTGCTTAGTACTATGTACAGAAAGAAGGGAGGAGCCGTATGAGATGAAAACCTCATGTACGGTTTTGGAACGGAGATTTTTGAATAGAATGAACGACCGTAACGGATGTTGGCTCAATCCGAAGGAAATTATGCGGAAGCTTTGCAGAATTATTATGAAGCTACGCGACTAGAAATTGATCCCTATGATCGAAGTTATATACTATATAACATCGGCCTTATACACACAAGCAATGGAGAGCATACAAAGGCTTTGGAATATTATTTCCGGGCGCTAGAACGAAACCCCTTCTTACCGCAAGCTTTTAATAATATGGCCGTGATCTGTCATTACGTGCGACTATCTCCACTATAGAAAGAAAGAAGAAAAAAGATGCAATTTTCTAGTAAATACTAGAAAAAGGGCTTTCTACATAGGGATCGTCAAAACAATGATTTTCCCCTATCAGCTGTAGGAAGGAAGAACACTTCATGAGAATCAAAATAAGAAGAAAGTCGAGCCTATACTACTACTCTATGGATAAAGTCTCAAATTGATAGAGAAAGCACCGTAAAGATCAATTAGTGAGCGACTGGGTCGATACAACTAAAAAAAACTGCTTAATTATACCATGATATGGGGCATAATTTAGGAATCTGCTTATGTAATAGAGCCGATCCACTAAAGGATTAAGCAGCGGTGTAGTATCAGATCCCAAAGATAGTAAGTTCTTTTTTCTTTCTTATGGGAAAAAGTCTTTTTCAAGGATTCTATAGAAATTTCATATATGAAAGACACGAAACCGAGATAGTTACCTTTCAGAAAATTCGAACGAAGGATATGGGTCTATCTATGCTTCATTCTTCTGAAGGTGGGAGAAAAGATCAGACTGATTATTGATCAAAATTAGGGTTTGAAACTTAGGTAATTAACTTCTTCTGCTTAACCCAAGAAGAAATTGGATCGATTTTTGAGAAATCGAATTCAGTTAAGATAGGGGAAATTAAGATAGCAATTTCTGAGCCGTATGAGGTAGGAAACTCTCAAGTACGGTTCTAGGGGAAGGAACTGCCTATTCCGACCGAGGAGAACAGGCCATTTTACAGGGCGATTCAGAAATTGCGGAAGCTTGGTTTGATCAAGCTGCTGAGTATTGGAAACAAGCTATAGCGCTTACTCCGGGAAATTATATTGAAGCACAGAACTGGTTGAAGATTACGAAGCGCTTTGAATTTGAATAAGACCACTCTTCATTTTCATAAAATGGGCGGTTTGGTTGTTGATCCATTAATCAAATAATTTTGGTAGGAAGATCGAATCAAGAATTTCATTATATCCCTTTCTTCTACCTTCGATTTTATATCATTTCGATTTTATATCCTATTTCATAAGGATAAACAATAGGGATAGGCTCTAGAACAGAGGTAATAAAGTAAATAAAAGGGGACAATCTAAATATTCCTACCTAAAGGACGATTTTTTGAATAATTCTAATGAGTTTCTTGGAATTTGGAATCGATTTATATTATGCTCACTCAAGGAAAGTAGATGTAGGGCTTATACCCTAAAAAAAAATACACTAGCTTCTTAAATTAAAACGTAAAAAAGAATCTTTTTTTGTTACGTCGGGAAATAATTTTCCAGGATAACCAATGTCCGTTAGGCACCTAATCCTTATGTCATAATAGATCCGAACACTTGCCTCGGATTGACTTCAATATATAATTGCTCCAGTGAATAACTAAAAAAATAGAAGGGCGGTAGATAGTAAAGAAAAGGACTAATCATAATATCTATCCTTCAAAGATTCACTAAAAAGACAGTTGGCGGGTCTCTTTGTATGTCTTGTCCGGAAAGAGGAGGACTTAATGATTATTCGTTCGCCGGAACCAGAAGTTAAAATTGTTGTGGATAGGGATCCTGTAAAAACATCTTTTGAGGAATGGGCCAGACCCGGGCATTTCTCAAGAACAATAGCTAAGGGCCCCGATACTACTACTTGGATCTGGAACCTACATGCTGATGCTCACGATTTCGATAGTCATACCGGTGATTTGGAGGAGATCTCTCGAAAAATCTTTAGTGCTCATTTCGGTCAACTCTCCATTATCTTTCTTTGGTTGAGTGGCATGTACTTCCACGGTGCCCGTTTTTCCAATTATGAAGCATGGCTAAGCGATCCTACTCACATTGGACCCAGTGCTCAGGTAGTTTGGCCAATAGTAGGGCAAGAAATTTTGAATGGTGATGTAGGCGGGGGTTTCCGAGGAATCCAAATAACCTCCGGCTTTTTTCAGATTTGGCGAGCATCTGGAATAACTAGTGAGTTACAACTCTATTGTACCGCAATCGGTGCATTGATTTTTGCATCGTTAATGCTTTTTGCTGGTTGGTTCCATTATCACAAAGCCGCTCCCAAATTGGCCTGGTTCCAAGATGTAGAATCCATGTTGAATCACCACTTAGCGGGGTTATTAGGACTTGGGTCTCTTTCTTGGGCGGGACACCAAATCCACGTATCTTTACCGATTAACCAATTTCTTGACGCTGGGGTTGATCCTAAAGAGATACCACTTCCTCATGAATTTATCTTGAATCGTGACCTTTTGGCTCAACTTTATCCTAGTTTTGCCGAAGGAGCAACCCCCTTTTTCACCTTGAATTGGTCCAAATACGCAGAATTTCTTACTTTTCGCGGAGGACTAGATCCAATAACCGGTGGCCTATGGTTGAGCGATATTGCGCACCATCATTTAGCTATTGCTATTCTTTTCCTGATCGCTGGTCATATGTATAGGACCAACTGGGGTATTGGTCATGGACTTAAAGATATTTTGGAGGCTCATAAAGGCCCATTTACAGGACAAGGCCATAAGGGTCTCTATGAAATCCTAACAACGTCATGGCATGCTCAATTATCTCTTAACCTAGCTATGCTAGGCTCTACAACTATTGTTGTAGCTCATCATATGTACTCTATGCCCCCCTATCCATACCTAGCTACTGACTATGGTACACAACTTTCCTTGTTCACACACCACATGTGGATTGGCGGATTTCTAATAGTTGGTGCTGCTGCACATGCAGCCATTTTTATGGTAAGAGACTATGATCCAACTACTCGATACAACGATCTATTAGATCGCGTCCTTAGACACCGCGATGCAATCATATCCCACCTTAACTGGGTATGTATATTTCTAGGTTTTCACAGTTTTGGCTTGTACATTCATAATGATACCATGAGTGCTTTAGGCCGTCCCCAAGATATGTTTTCGGATACCGCCATACAATTACAACCCATCTTTGCTCAATGGGTACAAAATATCCATGCTGACGCGCCTGGCGTAACAGCTCCTGGTGCAACAACAAGTACCAGCTTAACGTGGGGAGGTGGCGAGTTAGTAGCTGTAGGCGGCAAAGTCGCTTTGTTACCTATTCCATTAGGAACCGCAGATTTTTTAGTCCATCACATTCACGCATTTACCATCCATGTGACTGTATTAATACTTTTGAAAGGTGTTTTATTTGCTCGTAGTTCCCGTTTGATACCTGATAAAGCAAATCTTGGTTTTCGATTCCCTTGCGACGGGCCTGGACGAGGGGGAACATGTCAAGTCTCCGCCTGGGATCATGTTTTCTTAGGTCTATTCTGGATGTACAATGCAATTTCGGTAGTCATTTTCCATTTCAGTTGGAAAATGCAGTCGGATGTTTGGGGTACTGTAAGTGATCAAGGGATAGTAACTCATATCACAGGGGGAAACTTTGCACAGAGTTCCATTACGATTAATGGTTGGCTCCGAGATTTCTTGTGGGCACAGGCATCCCAAGTAATTCAGTCTTATGGTTCTTCATTATCTGCATATGGTCTTTTTTTCTTAGGCGCTCATTTTGTCTGGGCTTTTAGTTTAATGTTTTTATTTAGTGGCCGTGGTTATTGGCAAGAACTCATTGAATCTATCGTTTGGGCTCATAACAAATTAAAAGTTGCTCCTGCTACTCAGCCTAGA